AGGGTTAGAATGAAATCATAAAAATATATATACTGTATACTTTATTATGGTATTTACTTGGGATTGTAGTTCAATTGGTCAGAGCACCGCCCTGTCAAGGCGGAAGCTGCGGGTTCGAGCCCCGTCAGTCCCGACGAATCCAAATCCAATAAAAAAATATATCAATTCATCTCTCTATTTTTTGTGAAAAGAAGTAGAAGTACAAATAGCAGAATTTAATTCCCAACGGCAATCCCTCTTCTTTTCTTTTTCGTTTAACATTTATCATCAAACAAATGGGGTAATTTCCATTTCTTCGACTAGTACCGATTCGATTGATGGGAGAGAGACATATGTGGATTAGTACAATTATTGTTAGCATCAGATTCAGGATTCCACAGGATACCGTACTGGGCCTGGCTTTTTCTTTTTCGATTACTCCCGATCTGTGGAATGTGGAATAGAGTACTGTATGTTTCCCGGGAGTACATACATAAATGGAATTTGTACGATATAAAATTAATTTAACATAGTTACTGTGATAGATTTAATCTTTAAAAGAAAAGCGTATCCTTTTCTGGCCCTATTTTGTGTAACCTCAATTTATAATTTCACTAATTTGAAATAATCTATCTCATTCAAATTTCACATTGAGCTTTTGATATATGTGTCCCGTTACTAATCCAAGGAAAGAGGATATTAAAAAAATAAAGATCAAACAAGGATCGCTTTTTTATTAGCGAGGGAATGCAAATTTATTTTATAAGGGTTTTTTCCTTGAAAGAACAAAATTTATATATAAATATATATAATATAGTGAATTTGATGGAATATTATATTTTTTTATACCGGAACTTGTACTCATCTTTATCATACTTCTTTTGTTTTCCAAGAAGATTAGATCATTAAAAAAACGAGTTTAGAACTTAACTCCTTCCTTTTTTTTAATTTAGCTTCTATTGTTTGGTGGGGTTTGTTTAGAACCAATGGTAAGTGGAAAGGCGGTTAGATAATACTTCATCGGATGATTGTACAAAGAGGGCGGTAGGTTATAGAAAAGAAAGAATGATAAATAAATAAAGGAATTATTGATTGGATTAGGAATAAAATTTTGAGTTCGGTATGGATAAAAGATCTTCCTATGTTATACTATTAAATTCTTGACGATGAGTCAATTTGATAGCTCAGATATTGTTATTCATGATATTGATCCGATTCGATATCATCGAGATGTAATTCATCCCATTGAATTTACAGGCGAAAGATTTATTATCTCTATGGGATTAACTCCCGAGTTATTTCGAATTAAAGAAAAATTAAACAAATGAGATTATGGAAGTAAATATTCTTGCATTTATTGCTACTGCACTGTTTATTCTAGTTCCTACCGCTTTTTTACTTATAATATACGTAAAAACAGTCAGCCAAGGTGATTAATTTTAATTAAACTTGACTTTTTAGTTCTTATCAATAATTGAAAGAAAAGGATTCAAATTTCGCGTCTTAAATGAAATGGGCAGACTAGAATCATCCGTATTCTATGAGATACGATAGTATGGTAGAAAGAAATATCTGAATCTTTCTACCATACTATCTAGTATTGTGTATTCTAGTATTGTGTATAAAGTTGTATTGTAATACAGGTTAATTTAATATAGATCAATCTACAATAGTATCGTCATATTCCTTTCCTATATATAGGGAAATCTATTACATATATATACATATAGAATATACATAGTGATAATGTATATAATGTCCCAATTCTATTTCTTTGCTTTATCTATTTGTATTTAATTTATGTTGATTTCAATTAATTTTAAATAATCGAAAGCGATTATAATTCCTAGATTTCTGATTATTTTCAATATGAATCCCGATCAAAAGAATCAATGACTTCGATTGAGCAGTTGACAAATGATCCACGGGAACTTCTTCGTAGTAGATTTTTAACGTTTGAACCATGATATGAAATGGGTTCAATAAAACAAGCACAACATAAATAAAATTTCTAAAATAATAAAACTAAAACAAACGGTAAGTGCGCATGACTCGCCCAAGACAATATTTTAGTATGTGCATTATCTCGTTGGACAACTACAATGTCTATGTTGTTTCCCATAGAAAATGTGTATCCACGTAATGTAATGTAATAACAGAATGGTTTTCTCTTTGATCTTTGAACAGTAAAGAGGTAAACAAAATAAAAAGTAAAAAAGGTTCCGTTCTTCCTCATGGTCCATATCCAACTTTGGTAAGAGTCAGTTCATCGAAATAGAAAATTTATGAAGAATTCAGCTGTAATAAATTTCCTACCTTTTGTATTCCTTTTACGTTTTTTTACTTTCGAAATACGAACATGGAAATAATTGAAATATTTCTTTGATTGAAAGAGTATTCTTCATATTTATTTATTATTCATAGAATACATTACTCCACTAAAATCAAAGGGAATTTCTAAATGAATATATTTTCTATTTCAATTTAAAAATTAAATTTTAAATTGAAATAGTGAAATTTA